ATTGGTGTTCCAAAAGTGCCTTTTCGAGGTCCCGGAGAGGAAGATGCATCTTGGGTTGACGTATAGTGCGACCTGTCAGATATATTGGGTCATATGGGATTTCCCCATTCTCTCCCCCGATCGAGATATCCTCTGTTTCGCCCAAAAAATTGGATTGAATTATCAAAAATTTGGAGCGTGAAATGCAATGAAGTGCAATTAGACCCATTTTGTGAGGGGGTATCCAGATTAATATTAGCAATTAAAATAATTTATGGTCGGCTTGGCTGGACCAATAAAATGAGGTATCCAGGCTCCGTTTAGAAAAACCCAATTGGTAATATATCGATGATTATTACTTATATCATAAACGATTCTATTTAGAAATAGATTCTAAATAGGAGTGATCTCAAACCGTTAATCAATCGAATAATAAATGTGAGAAATATGAATAATACGTCGAATATTTGGCGGAAAACATCAAAGAAATGGATTGAAAAAAAAGAAAAAGGAAGTCATAGCAAAAAAAAGACGTGGTATTGGGGCGATTTGTGCTATATGTGCAAATAAAAATCGGGCAGATCCTTACTCGGAGTAGAGCATAAACCTAAAAAAATGGAAAAAGCCCATTTAGGAACAAGAAAATGACATCGTGATTTTTGGATTGGATCTCGATGAAAAACTACATCAATGAAAAGCTAGTTCGATAAGTTTAGTGAATTGTTTTTTGTATTATAGAAACTCATCGTTCTTGAAAAATGAAAGAAAAGCCCCTTCGTTAGAAGGAGCCCGCTATGAAAAAAGAAAAGGGCCTGGAGTCTACACATTGATTTTTTTTTCGCAAGTTTTGTTGAACCGTATGCATCAAAAGGTGCTCGTACGGCTCCTAAGGGATACAGTTTTATCCTAATCAACCGACTTTATCGAGAAAGATTACTTTTTTTAGGCCAAGAGGTTGATGGCGAGGTCTCGAATCAACTTATTGGTCTTATGGTATATCTCAGTATAGAGAATGATACCGAGGATCTGTATTTGTTTATAAACTCTCCTGGTGGATGGGTAATACCCGGAATAGCTATTTATGATACTATGCAATTTGTGCAACCAGATATACAGACAATATGCATGGGATTGGCCGCCTCAATGGGGTCTCTTATCCTGGTCGGAGGAGAAATTACCAAACGTATAGCATTCCCTCACGCTTGGCGCCAATGAGTTTTTTATTTGAGAGAAAAAAGAAACTATGCCTTCACCATATGAATTATTAATATTAAGTAATAATAGCATGGCACTTCGAATTCGATATGAAAATTCTTTATTGTTTTTTTTTCAAGATATTCGATTATGTATCGAAAGAGTAGTATGAGATAAAGGAAGGGTATTTCCGATTTTATCTTACCTATCGTAGGCCTATTTCAGCGTCACAAACTTTTTCACACCGGAAGGTTATTAACAATATTTATGTTATGAGAGAGTACGAAAAAAAAAATATTCTTTTTTCTTTATTTTTTTTTTATTTGAAAAAAAAAACAAAGAAACTTTGGGATTGCTGAATCACAGACGAAATAAATATATAAAGCAACGGGGCCATCATAGTATTTTTTAACTCCTCCAAAAAAAAAAGAAGGGTGGTAATTGGATCATTTACCGATCTAGGTATAAGAGACGCCATATTTTCTCTTTCTTAGATGAAAGGTAAAAAAACGAATTCCATTGGAGAGCCGTATGCAATGCGAAAAAAAAAGCCCGTACGGCTGTTCAATTCTATCTTTTTCTTATTCTTTATCTCTTCCCCTAGCCTCATCGTGCGAGATAGGGGAATCTTTGATTATGTTAGATTATATCATCAGGGTAATGATACATCAACCTAGTGGTTCTTTTCAGGAGGCACAAACGGGCGAATTTATCCTGGAAGCGGAAGAACTACTGAAACTGCGCGAAACCCTTACAAGGATTTATGTACAAAGAACAGGCAAGCCCTTATGGGTTGTATCTGAAGACATGGAAAGGGATATTTTTATGTCAGCAACAGAAGCCCAAGCTCATGGAATTGTTGATGTTGTAGCGGTTGTATAATGTATAAAAAATAGCAGCGATTTCACGCAAATACACGATTTCCAATTTTATCTTCTTCCTTATTAAGGGTTTAATATGAATTTTTTCTATTAATCTATTAAATAGAAGAAATTCATAATCATCCGGTTAGGATCGATCTAAACCAGCCCATAATGTATAATTCAGCATGCCAACTATTAAACAACTTATTAGAAACCCAAGACAGCCAATCAGAAACGTCACGAAATCTCCTGCTCTTCGGGGATGTCCTCAGCGCCGAGGAACATGTACGAGGGTGTATGTGCGACTCGTTTAAATCATGGGCTGAGACAAAACAAAAGAAAGAAAACAAATTTTCCAGTATCAATGATCAGTACCAGTAAATCGGATAGAATGGAAGACCTCCATTCACTATCTAAAAAGGATAGATCTATCATATCTTTCTATTATTGTCTATGAAATTTATGGTTTCCATTGGTGCAAATTCAATCACTTCAATTTGCAATTTAAGATGAGAAAGAATTCCCCAGTGATAACAAATAGTTATCCATTAAGCGGGGGAAATCCTATTTCAAAAGCAGAAAGATTATGTTTCTACTCTTGCAAGAACGGACTAACAGGGTCAGCTACCCAACCAAGCTTCATAATTAAATACCGTTACTGTATAAGGTATATCTCGTTATGAAAGACCTATTACTGGAAAATTCATGGGTAGAGCCAAAGAGTGGTAACTGTACAAGTTACCAATACAATAGCATTGATTAAATGAAAATGAAGGAAGCGTTGATTAAATGCAAGAAGGGGCTCCGGTGTATAGAGAGGACCTCACCGTTTACGTTTAAGAGGTAACCATAGAGACGATGGAACCCACAATTTCTTTATCTATTTCTATTTACTACTTTATTTTTATTTTATTATTATTTTAATTTGATTTTATTTACAATGCCTAGAAAAAGGGAAAAAGTGTGGTCGGGAAGGTTATAGTAGCAAAAGCCATTGGAATTTGAATTTTATAAATTGGAAGAATCCGTTTTGTTATTAATAGACTAGGAAAGGGGAAAAGAATAACTGAAAGAAAGGAAATCAATTAGTTATTCATCAAAGTTTCATTTATTCAATGACCAGAATTAGACGAGGATATATAGCCAGGAGACGTAGAACAAAAGTTCGTTTATTTGTATCAAGCTTTCGCGGGGCTCATTCAAGACTTACTCGAACAATTACTCAACAGAAAATAAGAGCTTTGGCTTCGGCTCAGCGTGATAGAGATAGGAAAAAAAGAGATTTTCGTCGTTTGTGGATCACTCGAATAAATGCAGTAATCCGGGGGATTGGGGTATCCTATAGTTATAGTACATTCTTACACAATCTGTATAAGGGGCAGTTGCTTCTTAATCGTAAAATACTTGCACAAATAGCTATATTAAAGAGGAATTGTCTTTATACGATTTCCAATGAGATCATCAAAATCAAATAAGGAGATTGGAAAGAATCTGCCAGAATGTTTTAAATGGAGTTCTTTGGAGAATGAACTCCGGGAAGGTAGAGTAGAAATTAGTATGATAAAATCTGTATAATAAAGTCATCAAAATGAGCGAAGGCGCTCAATAAAAAAAAGATTGATTCTTCTTCCTCGATTCTTTTTTTTTCTTATGACACGACGGATTCTAAGATTTTTTGAACAAAACATCCATATGTTTTGAGTTCGGGTTGAAATTTTGATTCAATTGAAGAGGAAACCTATTTTTTTCTGGTTCTAAGACCAGTAGTTCTAGCGGTCGACTCACTTCTTTCAAATTGTTTCTCATTATTAAGAAAAGGTAACGAAGATAAAATACGAGCTTGTTTTATAGCAATAGTAATTAATCGTTGTTCTTTTAAGGTCAATCTATTCACCCGCCTAGATAATATTTTTCCCTGTTCACTAATAAATCGACTAATTAAACTCATGTTTCTATAATCAATTCGATCCCCCGATTGGATCGGGGGCAAACGCCTACGAAAAGATCGCTTGGATTTAAGAAAGAGTCGCTTGGATTTATCCATAATTTGTTTATTCCTTATCCTTAAAATCCTATTCCGATCAAATCAAAAATGATTTATAGAATTAATTAATAGGATTTTGTTTGTCTATATTTATTTGTTTCTCTTTAAATATTAAATATATGAATAATATAGATATATATATATAATTTTTTTGTTCCTTGGAAGGGTGACACATAAGCACTCGGTTCGGTTCGATCTATATCTATTTCTTTATCTCCCCATGAATTGTATGTTTGTAACAATAGGGACAGAATTTTCTCAATTCCAATCGACTAGGTGTATTGTGTCGATTCTTTTGAGTAATATATCGGGAAATACCCGTTGATTCCTTATTAACACCGTTTCGCACACAACTGGTACATTCCAAAATAACCCTTACTCGGACATCTTTACCCTTGGCCATGAACCTCCTTTGGGTTTTTGATTCACCCAACTTTTCTATTTTCCGATCCGAAACGAATAAGAAGAAAGGAACGAAAAAAATAGAAATTGCTAACAACTCAAAAAAAAAATTATGAAATAAAGATTTTGTCGCAATCCATATAGTAATCTATATAGTAAATAATAAGTAATACAACAATTTCTAACTATATTTCTAATCACAGTACAGTATTTCATTTAAGTATCTTGTATTGTATGATACTCTTATCCTAGCCCCATTTCCATTTCCGTTTTCTTTTAACTCGATTATTAATATTATTAATTTAATTGGAGCCTGAACCCGAGTTTCGCTAAGGTTGAATCTACTTTTTTCTTTCTCTTTCCCCCCTTATTCTATCTAGCGAATTCAAAACAAAAACAAGAAAAGAGGGGAAAGAGAGATTAGTCACAAATATTTGATTCTATCTCTAATCTTCTTCACCCCTTTACATGTCAATAACTAGAATGAAAAAAAAGGAAATGTCAACGCATCGGGGAATAAACGATTGATTTCTATCAATAAACCTGCTAAAGACCCGAACCATAGAGTACTTAGTACCGGGGCCACGGAAAGATATGTTTTTAGATCTCGCATTGAAAATCCTCCTTCTTTTTTTTTATTCCATATTGTAATACATTATGGTAAGAGATGTATATGTGGTTAAAGACCACTTGTATTTGTGCGCGGAATCCCTAATTCAAATTGAAATGCGCAATGATTCGGTAGATAAGATTTTCTTTTCTTTTTCTTAAAGCAGAAAAAAAGGTCCCTTTCCGTCTGAGAATTCCCGAGATAAATATTCATTTATTATTATTATATGTTATATTATTATATGTTATATGATATGAGAGCAAAAAAAAAGAAGAAATGGCAAGATCGATTTGCATATCAATGGAGGAAATAAAATAAGGATGTGGAAAACAAGACGGGGATTCCCTACAATGATACTGTAGACCAATTTAAAGGGATGTAGCGCAGCTTGGTAGCGCGTTTGTTTTGGGTACAAAATGTCACGGGTTCAAATCCTGTCATCCCTACCTATTACTGCTCAGGGGAGCAGTAACGAGAAATCCATCTTAGATCGATTCAATTTGGACATTCAGAATCTTTCATTTTATGATATACGATAGTATACACATACAAGAAATATTTATTGGGGTTATAAAAAAAAAAAAAAGAATCCCCCTCTTTATAGTTTATAGTCTTTTCCGTTGTAATAAGAAAGCGCTCTTAGTTCAGTTCGGTAGAACGTGGGTCTCCAAAACCCAATGTCGTAGGTTCAAATCCTACAGAGCGTGATTCCGCTCTTGTTTTGTTAGATCGAAAATTACACCGAACTCAAGCAATCTGAATTTGACCTTGACCCCCCCGGATGAAATTAAAGAAAGGGGGAGGTCAGTTAAAAAAAGAGATGTTAATTAATCAAAGGTCCAACTGATCACCACGCCTGTATTGTAAATATGCGGTTACGAATAATCCAGCCAAAGTAATAGGAATTAGACCTAAGACGATTCCAAATAGAAAAACTTCAATCATTTCAATTTAATTTATTTGAAAGAGTAAAAAGAGAGGTAATATCTATCCCTAAATATTAATTCGCATTGCCTAGGAATCTCCATGACCAATAATTGGTAATTAACACGGTAAGAAACTATAAAATATATGGAATACCACAGAAAGGTTTCTTTTTATGAATTATTCATTCAATTAATTTCAAATAAGTCCTATCTTACTAAGACCAATAAATAGAGCCGAGGTTATAGTTAAAGCTGCTAGTAGAAAACCGAAATAACTAGTTATAGTAGGCATGAAAGAGCTAAAGGAAATATGTTCTTTTTATACATATGTTTATAAAGCACTTCCCTAAGTTTCAACTTTTAAAAGATACGAGGATAAGCAAAAATACCATACCAATTGAAAGAATAAGTTCAATTGAAAGTTTTTGATTCATCAATCATTCTAGAGGGTACTAACAACAATAGGGTGACAGGGGTAGAAAAAGAAATCAATTCATCATATTTGACATTTGACATTGACCCATCCCACGATTCAGAATCAACGGATTCGTCGGGCAACTCTTGAGTAAACTAATAGTAAACTAATATTAAAATAATAATCAAAACTGTATCATATAACTTCATTCCAAAAACGAACCTCTTACTCTTTTTAAATCAATATAATATGGAGCAAAATTGGGGAATCACTTCAATTTTTTATTTTGATTTTTTCTTTTTTATTGTATCTAATATATTTTCGAGTTTCGAATAAAGAGTGACCTTATACCTTATAATACCTTTTTTCTGTACTTTTTCACTTTTTTTTTACTTTATTTACTTGAATTTTTTTTAACTCATTAGCTTCAGCAGTAGGTTCATTTACATAATATCTCAAATGCAAATGAGAATAAAAAAAGGTATCGCACGATAAGATCTCTTGAAAAAATCCAATTTGGATTTCAGTCCAATTAGATTCTAAAACTAATAATTCTTATTATCTTTTTCTTTAGCGATTTTACGTTTTGTCTTTCCATATTATATATAAAATATAAAGCAAAAAGCTCCCTCTCTTTGTAGTAGTTAGGTCAAGAAAGAACCCTTGGATCTAATACAACAACGCACGTATCACAAAGACAAATATAGATTATTTTGTTACTTGTTTCTGGACGACTAAGCAATTCCTTAAAAAACCTTAAAAAACTTGGATATTTCACATCTAATTGAATTGGGGAAATATGATAATCTCCATCATGAATTATTAGCAAACAATCCATTAGATGCCCATTTTACCCGATCTTCACTACCGAAATTTGAGGAATTTTCTATTGAATCTATTGAATGGTACCTTTTCTATGAATGGTACCTAGTTATACAACGACCAGCAAGAAGAAAACAAAAAAGAAATTATCTAGCACCGCATTTCGATACTGATTGAAGTGAAGTCGCGTTGCTGTGTCAGAAGAAGGATAGCTATACTGATTCGGTATATTCTAAAAATACCCT